GCGTAGCATTGGAACTGCTATGTAGACTTTTGTTTACCGGGGGTTCGAATCCCTCTCTTTCCGTTTCTCTTAATTCATCAACGTTAACGATCACAATGTATCAAATCAAATAACAGTTTATTCCAGCAATAATACCTTTATTTAATAGAAATTCTCTATAGTAAATTACTGTGGTATGTAAAATACACGTAGAGGAAAGAACAAAAAAGAAAAAAGGATCCTAGGGTTAATCCATTTCTGCTAGTTGAATGGAAAATACGAATTAAGGGCCTTAGGTCGATTTAGTTCGGGGAAAGGGGAAGGGGAAGAAAATTCTATGAACCTTTCTTTTTTTCATTAAGTTCAAGTCTGACGAGAGTAATATTCTACAACTAACAACTCATTTATTTTGAGACCAACCCACTTCCTATCTAGGATTTTTTTAACTAGTCCTTTATATTGCAATGTGTCAATCGTCAAATGCTTTGGCAATTTCCCCGGGTCGGATGAAGCAATAGAATTTTGAACCAGACGTTTTGATCTTTGGTTATCCTTCGTAGTAATAATATCTCGGGGTTTGCAACGAAAACTTGGTATATCGACTATACGATCATTAACTAAAATATGTCTATGGTTAACTAATTGCCGGGCCTCAGGAATGGTTGAAGCCATGCCCAATCGAAAAAGGATATTATCCAAACGCATTTCAAGTAATTGTAGTAAAACCTGACCTGTTGACCTTTTTGCTTTTCCAGCGATATGTACATATCTAAGTAATTGCCGTTCTGTCAGACCATAATGAAAACGCAATTTCTGTTTTTCTTGAAGACGAATACGATATTGCTCCTTTTTCCCAGAATGGAATTTCTTTTTCAGATTGCTTCCGGATTTGGGAGTTTTTCTAGTGAGTCCTGGTAAAGCTCCCAGATGGCGTATTTTTTTTAAACGAGGTCCTCGATAACGGGACATGAAGACTCCTTTTTTATTTTATTGAAATTTCATTTTACACAATTAATTTCATTGTATTTACATTACAGAATACATCGAAATTAAAACTGAATTAAACTAAAGGATAAACAGAGTTAAATCTACTAAAGTACTACAAAAAATGGAATTTCATCAACATCTGGATTTTATATATATAATATTATTTATTTTATTGTTTTGTATCTAGCAAAATTGTAAGGTAGAACCACAGAACAGATCCTGGATTCTCCATTTAATTCGGAGAAAAAGAGAAATTCTTGTTCATGGAACATCGATATAGAAAAATTCATGGAACATCGATATAGAAAAAAGCCGACTATCGGATTTGAACCGATGACCCTCGCATTACAAATGCGATGCTCTAACCTCTGAGCTAAGTGGGCTTACATAACAGAAATAGTGTAACAAATAGAAATATGTATAGTATAGGAAACCCGTAAAATGGCAGATCTTAACTATTAATCTTAGCTATTAACTAGTTCGAAATTTGAAGTTCTACTTAGAAAAAAATACTAGAACTTCATAAAGATAAAGTTAGCTTGATATGCTTAACTAGAGGATATCCTTAAATAGGATTATAGAATTTCTTGAACTTTCTTTTTATTTCTCTAATTCGCAAATTGATTTTTCTAATTTTTCTAATAGAATAGAATCTATTCTAATTTGTATATTGAATTTGATTTCAGATATTTTATATAATAAAGAGAAAATACGAATTTCTTGGCATTTTCATTCGATCATTATAGACATTTTTTGAAATTTTTTCTTTTTTTTGTTATTTCTTAATAATTTAATGATTAATATTTCACTAAGGAAAACATAGAATCATAGCAAATGAAATTGCTAATTCTGATTAGAAAAAAAAAGAATGAATATCGAGCGTTATAGTATGATTTTGAATACTCTAAAAAAGAAAGGTAGGGGGGGTGGGGGAGAGAAAAAGTTTGGGATATATTGATTCGGATTGAATTGCAAATACATCAACGATAGAATCAATTCAATTCTGAATTGCAACAAGCAGGGTCTCTCAAATAGAGACGAACTGCTAGACTACGTCGAATAATGAATTCAACGATTCAAAAAAAACTAAGAGATGGATAAAATTACACAAGGAATCTAGGTCTCAATCAAAGAAAAGGAAAATGGGGATATGGCGAAATCGGTAGACGCTACGGACTTGATTGTATTGAGCCTTAGTATGGAAACCTGCTAAGCGGTAACTTCCAAATTCAGAGAAACCCTGGAATTAAAAAAGGGCAATCCTGAGCCAAATCCGTGTTTTGAGAAAACAAGTGGTTCTCGAACTAGAATCCAAAAGAAAAGGATAGGTGCAGAGACTCAATGGAAGCTGTTCTAACGAATCGAGTTGATTACGTTGTGTTAGTAGTGGAACTCCCTCTAAATTAGAGAAAGTAAGGGATTTATACATCTAATACACACGTATAGATACTGACATAGCAAACGATTAATCACAGAACCCATATCATAATATAGGTTCTTTATTCTTTTTTAGAATGAAATTAGGAATGATTAT